CTTTTTCATAACAGCACTTCCATTGACTTCAGCTTTACTAATAAATAAATCAGCTTCATTCAAACCCATATTATTACTAGCATTTGCTGCTGCAGAATAAACTAATTTTAAAATTGGATGCGATGCCCGATAAGGCATTAGTTCCAGTATCATAAGTGTTTCCTCATAAGAACGTCCGCGAATCTGATCAATTACTCTTCGTGCTTTGAAAACAGACATACGTATATGTTGAGCTAACACTTTTGCTTCTTTATCCGAATTTTCGTTCTTGATCATAAAAGAAAGTTCTCCTCCGCCAATGAAAGATAGGTGCCTAGGTGAAGTATAGTATAAGATAAGCAAGAAAAGTAGAAGTCTGAGTTTCTCTGACTATAAGAGAAAGAAAGATAGCATCTAAGATAAGGCTTATCACATGAATACTTAGTAGAACGACTAACGACGAGATTTATTATCGTTTCTCGCATGTCTTGCGAAAGTGAGAGTAGGTGCGAATTCTCCCAATTTGTGACCGACCATACGATCTGTTATATAAATAGGTAAATGTTCCTTTCCATTATGAATAGCGATTGTATGGCCAATCATTGTGGGTATAATGGTAGATGCCCGAGACCAAGTCACTATTATTTCTTTCTCCTCCCTCATGTTGAGTTTTTCAATTTTTCCCGATAAATGATTAGCTACAAAAGGATTTTTTTTGAGTGAACGCGTCACGGCTGATTACTCCTTTTTTTGACATTTTTGAAATTGGCAATATCTCGATCTGAACCTGAAGTATGAGGGTAAGAATCAATACAATAATGATGAATGGAAAAAAGAAAGAATCCTTTAGCTAGATAAGGGAAGGGGCGGATGTAGCCAAGTGGATCAAGGCAGTGGATTGTGAATCCACCATGCGCGGGTTCAATTCCCGTCGTTCGCCCATCACATTATTTCCAATTCCAAAAATTGGATTTTCAATGGTCCTATTTACGGCGACGAAGAATAAAACTATCACTATATTTTTTCCTTTTCCTACTTCTTCTTCCAAGCGCAGGATAGCCCCAAGGGGTTGTGGGTTTTTTTCTACCAATGGGGGCTCTCCCTTCACCGCCCCCATGGGGATGGTCTACAGGGTTCATAGCTACTCCTCTTACTACAGGACGCTTGCCTAGCCAACACTTAGATCCGGCTCTACCCAAACTTTTTTGGTTCACCCCCACATTACCCACTTGTCCGACTGTTGCTAAGCAGTTTTTGGATATCAAACGGACCTCCCCAGATGGTAATCTTAATGTGGCCGATTTACCCTCTTTTGCAATCAGTTTCGCTACAGCGCCTGCTGCTCTAGCTAATTGTCCACCCTTCCCAAGCGTGATTTCTATGTTATGTATGGCCGTGCCTAAGGGCATATCGGTTGAAGTAGATTCTTCTTTTTTATCAATCAAAACCCCTTCCCAAACTGTACAAGCTTCTTCCAAAGCATACGGCTTTCTAGATGTACATGATGATATCTAGACAGATGGATCTTATATGAATCGTATGATGAAGTACCACATGAGTGGCTATATAGGAATCCAAATCTGCCGAATCACTCATGTTATGATCTTCTACATCCTAGGTCTCCCCGTTCCGTCATCTGGCTTATGTTCTTCATGTAGCATTCAGACCGGATGACTCTATGAAATCACGTCGATACTTCCACATATTACGGGTAACGTAGGAGACATCTCTATTTTCCCCCGGGGGGTCTTTCTAATTACCACTGCTTAGCTTTCAATTCGCCTCTGACCATCAAATGAAATGTGAATAATCTGTGCGCGCTTCAAACAATTTTGTCTTCTCCATATTACCATATCTCGAGAGTCAATAATTTTCTATGAGGAACTACTGAACTCAATCACTTGCTGCCGTTCCTCAACAGTTTTCTGTTGAGGTCTATCCCGTAGAGGTACTCCAATTTGATCGGTGATCGATTTATAGGTTTCGTCGTAAACCTAATTGGTTACTTCCAATTACGTCAATCAATAGTTCAAACCGCACTCAAAGGTAGGGCATTTCCCATTGATATAGGAACTTCTGTACCAGAAACAATGGTATCTCCAATTATAGCCCCTCTGGGATGTAAAATGTATCTCTTCTCACCATCCCCATAGTGTATGAGGCAAATGTATGCATTTCGATTAGGATCGTATTCTATGGTTACGATTCTACCAGATATCTCTTTTTCATTCCGTCGAAAGTCGATTTTACGGTATAGACGCTTATGACCTCCCCCTCTATGCCCTGCGGTAATGATCCCTCTGGCATTACGACCTTTACCACAACGATGCTGCCCATAGATCAAATTATTTCGTGGATTGGATTTCACTTGACTGTCTACGGCTCCATTGCGTGTGCTCGGGGTAGAAGTTTTGTATAAATGTATTGCCGTGTTATTAAGTCTTTTGCTTTAAGTTCTTTTCTCTATAAGAGGTGGAATAGAATAACCCGGTTGAAGCGTAATGATCATGCGTCTGTAATGCATTGTATGTCCCATAATAGGTCCGATCCTTCTACCCTTTCCCGGGAGTCGATGACTATTCATAGCTATGACCTTGACACCAAAGAAGAGTTCGACCCAATGCTTTATTTCTGTCCTAGTTGATCCTGATTCGACATTAGAAGTATATTGATTGTTCCCCAATAACCGAATACTTTTTTCTGTAAATACTGCATATTTGATTCCATCCATAAATCCATTTTCTTCCCTATGAGTTCCAGTATCGATAAGAATTCGAGTTCTTACTGTCCATATGTTATGGTATGAATATACCATACCGATTTGTTATGTACAGAGCCAATTCCAATAGACTTTCCCATTGGCGTGCATCCAGCAGGAATTGAACCTACGAATTTGCCAATTATGAGTTGGGCGCTTTAACCATTCAGCCATGGATGCTTAACAGGGATCATCGTACATCGTGAATAACCAAATTCCAATTGAAATGAAATCTTTAGGAGGAATCAATGAAACGACATCAATTCAAATCCTGGATATTCGAATTGAGAGAGATATTGAGAGAGATCAAGAATTCTCACTATTTCTTAGATTCATGGATCAAATTCGATTCAGTGGGATCTTTCACTCACATTTTTTTCCACCAAGAACGTTTTATGAAACTCTTTGACCCCCGAATTTGGAGTATCCTACTTTCACGTGATTCACAGGGTGCAACAAGCAATCGATATTTCACGATCAAAGGTGTAGTACTGCTTGTAGTAGTGGTCCTTATATCTCGTATTAACAATCGAAAGATGGTCGAGAGAAAAAAGATCTATTTGATGGGGATTTTTCCTATACCTATGAATTCCATTGGACCCAGAAATGAGACATTGGAAGAATCTTTTTGGTCTTCCAATAGAAATAGGTTGATTGTTTCGCTCCTGTATCTTCCAAAAGGGAATCGGCAAGAGAGTGCTTGGGTTCTCCCAATCAAGAAAAAGTGTATCATGCCTGAATCTCGCCGGGGTTCGCGGTGGTGGAGGAACCGGATCGGAAAAAAGAGGGATTCTAGTTGTCAGATATTGAATGAAACCGTAGCTGGAATTGAGATCTCATTCAAAGAGAAAGATAGCAAATATCTGGAGTTTCTTTTTTTATCCTATACGGATGATCCTCCGAGGAAGAAACGAAACATAATCAACTTGAATTCAGGACAGCTATTCGAAATCTTAGGGAAAGACTTGATTTGTTATCTCATGTCTGCTTTTCGTGAAAAAAGACCGATTCATTTCTCCAAACAACAAGGAGCTGGGGTAACTATGCAATCCAATGATATTTCCCATCTCTTCTCGAGAAACAAGTGGGGTATTTCTTTGCAAAACTGTGCTCAATTTCATATGTGGCAATTCCGCCAAGATCTCTTCGTTAGTTG